TTAGCTAATGCAACTCGGGAAGAAGCTGCTAAGATCCCGTCGCTTACAAATGCTCCAGCGTGAAATAAAGACTTTTTTAGGTACAGGGATAAATTCGTACAAGAGTGCGAGGACGGAAAAGAAAACGACCTTCTTTGACGCATGTTCTCCCAATAGTGCGAGTACTGACTTGTTCGTAGAAAAGAAGAGTCCTGACTAGTATACCGTCTGCTATTCTTACTAAATCTCAAGATTGAATTGGTAGTTGTACAATTGAACACGGTATGGGAACTATACAAATTGAACACGGTATGGGTAGGAGTCAAGTGGAACATAGAATTGTTTGTAGTCAAATTGAACATAGAATTGTTTATTGACAAGTTTGTGGGTATGTGGTTTTTGCATTTCGTTCAATAGGGGGAACACGAGACCTATAAAGAAAGGGGAATACAGATAAATGTTTTTTAGATTTTGACGCATTAGTAGGATTCATTCTTTTCCTCTCCACAGATACCGAGATCTATCCTTAGATAGACGCACTATAAAGTTGAACAGGAAAGTTGAGACTGGCTTGTTCATGAGGCTAGTTCAGGAATTAAGGTTTTCTAGTTTCAATCTATAAATACCGTTTAGCCCTCACTCGCCGGTGGGCTCACAACACTTGCTTTGTTGATTGAATCGATCGGGATGCCCTCGGGGGCATCCCTCCCTGTTGTTGTTGATTGAACAGTGGAGATTCTCATACTTGTTAGCTGACTTCTTGCTTCCTTCGTACATTAGCTGCACTAGACTGTTGAGCTATAGAGTTTAGACTGACTGACTCCATGGCACTAGTTAATAGCTATCATAGATCGTTCCGGCCTGTGATCATTTGGAAGATCACTGTCCTCCACTTGCCTAACTACAAGAGATTATAAATCGTATCTCACCGTATTCGTTCCATTCGTTCGTCCTCACTCATGTAACTTGCCTAGCAGTTGTAAGAGCAGCAACAACAGCCAGGAAAGTCTAGCAACACTTGCTTAGAGGTCTAGCAGCACTGACCGGAAGCCCGGTAGTCCGGTCAAGACTTCTCTTGAGATCTGAGTTCCAAAGGTAGGTGAAGTAGGATTTCTCAAGACCAATGGGTGAAATAGCACCCTCCGATGAAAGAGTCCATCTCGCAAGCACTACGAAGGAAGGCAGGGAAGATCGAATCACTATCTCCGTGCAAGCAGACCTTCAAAGGACTTCGGCTAACCTGTGAATGAAAGCGAGAGGCACAGGCAGAAGTCAAGACCTCGGTCTTTCGCAAACCTATCCTATTCGCATTCCCTTCCCAGTCCACTTCATTCAAGAAAGTTGATTTTTACCTAATACCTTCAATCCTGCCAAATTCCACACTTTCAAAAGTAAAAGTCCATTCTGTAAAGACTTACAAGATAGGCATCGGACTCTAAGTCCAACTAGATTCTGGAAATCAATTTCCTAATCGCAGTTTCAATTGACAAGATGCTTTTGCTCACTCTCAGTCAAACTGAATTCAGTCAATCTCACTACGAATCTACAGAAGTCAGGCAGTTGATTGCCTTCGACCATACCGATTGAATTCCCCACTTTCTAATGCAATAGAATTGAGAACTCAAAGTACATTCCTATCCCTTCAGTTCCCTATTGAGTACCGATACCGCAAGAAATCCTTCTTTTGAAACCATCCCGCTAGTCAATCCTGCCATACTGTATTTGTACAATACCATATACGATTGAATTCCTTATCTCACTACGAAATATACCCAATTGAGTACCAAAGGAGAGAGCTAGCCTTAAAGGCATTCCTAAAGTGAAAGTTGGGAGATAGCCCGTTGCCTTGAAGCGGTTTGCGTTCATTCCCCACACGAAGAATTCTAAACTGACTTTGTACCATACCATATAGCAAATACCCCACATCGAAACCTATCCTCATTGATTAGGGCGCTCAGCGAGTGGCCTATCCTTTTTCAATGAAAGCCGTGGCTATCCTTGGTAAGACTTCTTTGCCGACAGCAACTTTCTGTAACTCGGGTAGGACCTTGCGATTGAGAACTCATTGTAAACAGGATTTCTTTCAATACTTGTACCTTCTAAAACCTATTTCATTCCTATCCAAATAGCCCACTTCGGCAATACGATTCCGCACTTTCAATACCAAGATGGAATCCCCTAACTCTCCAACTTGAAATACACCACTTCGAATGAAATACCATTAATGGCTTCCCTGCCTTATCTCCCTGAAAGTCTCATTTTGCACAATTCCCGCATCAAAATGGCCCTATATTCGCATCGACTTGAGAATTCTCATAGTCCTTTACTTCACCAGGATTTGAATAGTCCTCTTAGCCAAGATTGAAAGGATGTCAATCTCCCACTCTCAGTCTGGTATTCGAGAAGGAGCACTACCTAACTGAAATATCTCACTACGAAACTTCAATATAGAACTTCTAAACCAACAGACCCTGAACTCGGGTAGTTGCCTTCCCTTCCTAGTCCTTCTTTTGTTGCTAAA